GACCCTATGTACCGATCCTGGATTCCCAAACCAAACAAACCCGGAGAGCTACGAGCGATTACCCAGCCTAACAAGGCTGATATAAAGGCATTGATCTATATCACTTCAGTCTTATTCTATCTCTTTCTTTTTGCCTGAGTCCAGTATCTCTCCCTTGCCCCTGATGTGACTCCGATAAGACCCCGTGCACCTTAACTAAACTATAAGGCGTGTTCGAATTCTGATCGCTTTTACGCGAGAAAGGAGGACCACCCTCTGATCGTAGACCAACCTCAATGACCGATAGCGTAAAAGACTTGAACCTAACTCAAATTACAAAGGTTCGGACTTGCCCCTTTTTTTGCCGATTTTCTTTTTTATCTGATTTGTCTTAACCTGCCAGTTATTAAGCTTTTCCTATCTTTTTGCTTCTTGTTGCTAGCCTTCTATTGTAATAAGCCTGTTGAAAGTAGGGATAAGTTAGAGGGGCAAATAAGTTGCCTCCGTTGCCACTGGGTTGTCCTCCGCACCATCTCCATCTGTCCAAGTTTCTCTGTCCTTTTTACTGATTATTACTCTTTTCGTTTACTTTTTCTAACTTTTTTGATTCGCGTGGCCTTTGACAGAACTTTTTTAAAACTTGGGTTGACGCGGGATCTGTATCTCAATACGGATCTCCCACCCTTGCCCCCCAATAGCGTAAAAGAAATCTCCAATCTTGTCGGAAAGAAGGGTAGATGGGCGAGGAACGAGCAATGAAAGCCGGTCGCAGTCAACGATGAAAATCAGCTAAACTCCGGTGGGACATCGTGCGGTATTCGACCACTCCTTAGGTGGGGAAGAAGATCAACTACTTGTCAACTCACGCATGATCGAACTCAAAGTCAAAGGGGGCTTATCAGACAGATCAACTGTCGCATGATCGAACGCTGATGGGATCAGCTGACAAGGACTTGCCTTGAAGGACCTTCTTCTGTTTATAAGGAAGCTTGAAGGGGATCCGATCCACAAGACTAGCTTCTTTTCTGACACAGGCTTGGCGGGAGGGCGCTCTTCCTTAACTCAAAGTGACGAAGTGGAGGGTTCACTCTTTTTCTGTTTGCACTCCATCTCTAGCTACGTCTGGTTGAATGAACAAAGAGGGATTAGCACTTTCCTCGATTTCGAAATCGACTATTTGAATCCTGAATCCATGTAGGGAGAGGGAAGAACTCCGGAGGTCGGATAAAGCCTATTTAATCACTGCTGCTTGTTCGAGGAGACATTTTCTTTCTTTGGTAGGTAGAACTTTTAAGAATAAACGGAAGAAAGAGAGGCGGGTTATTCAAAGTATCTCGTCCCAACAACGTGGAGGGCCCCAAGGAATGAGAGCCAAGAATGCGCGCTCAATAATAGATAGGCGAATCATGCTGATTATGGGACTATGCACTAGCCCCCTCAAGTGAGGATCGCCTTGAAGACCAACTCCAACTTTCGGGAACTCTTATGCCGATACATTATTAATTAATTCATTCTCCTGATCTTATCCCTGGAACCTCGGAGCGAAGCCCTGAGACTGGTTCAGAAAGACTACTAGAAAGAAGAGTTGTCAAAGGAAATCTGAACGGAATCGCAGAAGAAAAGAAGACGAACTATCGATCGGCTATATCGGATCCAAAGCGAGCCTTGAGTACAAACTAAGCCACTCTTAAGTCGGGGAAGGAGGGAAGAAAAGGTTATTCGCTATTATCTTAATTGGCTCACTCTTCTATCATACTTCGGACCTTCTTGCCAGCAAGTTTCAGCTTTCTTGGGCTTTCCGGGGATCGAGACTGATTGCATTGAATGCCAGACCGGGAAAGAGGAGAGACTAAGGATTAACAACTAGCATCTGAAAACGACTTCTAACCCTTAAGCGCTTTCTATCCCTTCAGAGCCAAAAACGAGAAATCCTGATCTACGACCACCCTTGCCTCGCGTCACTGGAAAGACCTCAGCCTTGAACTACCTGTCTACGCCTTCCCGAAGGCACCCCTCTCTTTCTTTGTATAAAAGAAAAGCGTCGTGCTGCTAGGTGAAGCGGGGGAATGCTGCACCCTATAGATGGCCGAAGTGCGTACCCGAATGAAGGATAGGGGGAGTAAGCTGCTTTATTAAAGATTAAAGGATACGGAGAGCAGAAAGAAAAGATATCCATTCCACTCTGTCCTTCCATCCTCTAAACTAACCTATAGAGAATAAGAGCTATTAAATGCGCCGCTCTTAAGTCGATGAAGGTGCATTCTATGCGCGAATTGAAGGCAAGAAAAGCTAGTCCGCAAGATTGGTTGTCCGCTTTACCGCTTTATCGGATTTGGAAGCCCCTATACGGATCAAGCTGACTCAGAGACAAGACAGGGGTAGGAAGGTTCTATGAAGGACCTTCTTTTTGGGTCTAAAATTGAATTTCCTCACTCACTTTCAATGAAGTCAAAGTTCTTCGCTTGCCTTGCCTCTTTCATCGCCCCTAACATAGGTTTGGGTCGTTCGCTTTCGCTTGCCCGCTTATTGATTAGGGCTAACCAACCCCTAAGGCTTTACTCACTCCCGCTTTTGATTAGGGCTAACCAACCTTTCTTCCTATCTTGAGCATTAGCCAACCCTCCCCCCTACCTATTAATGGCCGTCCTAACTTTATTTTAAATGCCCTACCTTATGAAGGCTTCTTCTAATTTGAAAATAATCAAATCAAGCCCTTCAAAGCAAGCCTCCTGCTTTCCCTGGCCTTCGCCTTAATAATGTGCCTAACTCGCTTGCTTTCGAATCCAACCTTTAGCTTCTTTCTGCGCATTCTTTCTTTTAGAGGAATTCCCTAGCTTCAATTCAGTGAATGCTTTATACTACCCCCCTTTCTACGGATCTGGCTGCTCCCATTTCGCTCGCTCCTACTACGAAAATTTGAGTTCAGGAGTTGTTAGTGGCTTCATTGAGAAGTTCAGGAGGTAAAACATACTTCATTGCAAAGTTCATGAGTGGGACAGAAAGACTTGACTTCATCAGTTCTAGGCAGGCTAAAATGCTTACCGATACCGAAATTCCGCTTGTCCCTCTAATTCTCATTTCAAGGAAAGTCTTCTTTGAGCTAGCCAGTGCCGGTCTTTCTTTCTTACTAAAGTCTGGGCCTAATCCTAAAGTAGGCAGTCCGAAGTCAGCAAAGCTTGAGTGAGAAGAGCGAAGCGAAGGAGGTGAAAGGGCTAGGGTTGGCAAGCTTCAACTTGATCTTTATTCATAAGAATAGGGTTCATTAAAGACTCGAAAGATGAAAAGTGCGTTCCATCCGGCTAGAAGAGCGAAGGCTCAAAAGAAGATAAAAGCCAAAGCCTTACTATATTCTATAGGGGGGGCGGGTAGGAAATGCCAGCAGAGAGCGAAATGCTTGAGCTGACGGTTCTTGTCTTGCTCTATCCATAGAAGATAAGTTCTTGGAATGCTAATCACAGCGATTGACTTCGCTAGCAAAACAGGCTAAGGCGAAAGAAGTAAGAAAGGAAAGAGAGGAAAGCCAGAGTAGACGTTTTTGGTGAGTGTGAGTATCCTGCTTTTTCATTCACGATTTTCTCTTTTATGCTGCTTTTTTTATTATTTCTTATTGCGAAGCTTTAAAGAAAGCAGATAGGAGGGACTTCCGGGGGAGGTAAGGGCACATAGAAGATTTTCTTACTGAATTGATTCCTTACTTTTCTTCTTGAACTCTCTTTGCTTTGAAGCCTTTTCAAATAGGCTTTTGGAATGCGCGTTCTGCTAGGCCTGGACCAGATACTATTCCTGCTAAGACTAGGATTCGCCTTTCAACTCACAGCTCTCTTCGCCTTAACACACGAGTTTGACCTCCGCTCTCCTCCTTCTAAAAGGTAAGGATTCTTCTCTTTCTTATTTACGTTTACGGGAATGAATTCCAGATCTTCGTCAAGCTTTCGCAAACCTATCCTTCATCGAGTCCATTCGCTTTCCTATCTTTTGATAGTACCTATTCTATTCTTCCCTTTCCCTTAATCTAGTAATAAGGCATTCTTTCCTAAAGTTAGCATACCTCTCCGGTTATCCCTTTCTGTCTGCTCTCCGCCTCCTTTCGATAATCTAGCTTGGTCCTTTCTTTTACACCTTGTGGAAAGTGGAGTGCATAAGCCCTTTTAGAGTTAGAGATAGGCTTTTACTGCTCTCAAAGCGTATCGAAGACCTAGCGGTTGAGGTTGAAAGAGCGCTGGAATGTCTTGAACCAGGACGAGTCAAACTTTGGATGTCAAAATGTATTTTGAAATAGGATGGATATAGGGGTCTCTTTCATTGTTTCAGTCTATGTCTATTACTTCTGAGTTCTATGTCTATTACTTGACTTCTGAGTCAGGAATTCCCTGGCAATCCGAACTGAGGAGAAAGAGCAAGCAATGTGTCCTCGCTTGAAGGGGCTATGGGTCAAGTTTCAGCTCGGTTCTCAAAGAAGGGTAAAGGGGCAGCCTATCTTACTTCTTACTAAACGAAAGAAAGGGGCTAAGTGACTCCTCGAAAGCCGACCCTTATTTGAATATGAAATCCCTAGGGATTCAAAAAGGCGGAAGACTCGGGTGGTTCAAGATCTGCTTCAAGAAGGTCTTCCCTAGTTTCAAGAAGGTTTTCCCTAGTAGCGTCTTAGTTTGACCAGCAAGCATTCGTTCCAGGTAACTGCCTTTTGGCTCGACTATGAGGGTCCGAACGAAAGCGAAAGCTTGGCCAAACCTTATAGGGGTGAGCGAGAGGAAAGCGAAAGAGAGGGCACCGGACCGGTTCTCGTTATTGGTCTATTTTACACCAAGAGAAGGAGAAGTAGTTGCTACGTTGCAACCTTCAATGACTGTCTTTTATGATTTACTAGAATACCCAACAGAGCGGGTTTATGCAACTATGCGAGTAAAGCAGTCGCAAGTGAAAGGATTTGTCCCTCAGACAGCACTGAAGCTCATCACATTTTTGGGAGAAGGCGACACCAAGCAAGACTCGAAGACAGAAAACGATAGAGGTTCAAGATTCTATTCACGATTCTACCTGAGTTAAGCCTTTCCGCTTAGACTTTAGAGGCGTTGGGGGCCCTTAACCCTTTCCATTGCGCCTGACGTCTTCACTCCTGTCTCCCCGTTACCTTCCGCTTGTAACTCTCCTTTTGTCAAGTCTTTCGGTACTGTACTTGTGGAACTCCTGAATCTTTAATTCGACGAAAAACGGGCATAGATTCGAGAGAGGGAATGAAAGACGCTCGAGTGCCCTAATATAGATATGGAGGGAATTCAATAAGTAAGGTTGGACTCTCAGAGAGGAGAAACAGGGTTGGCTCCAGCGAGGATACGGCCCCTCTTATATCCGTCTCTCTTTTTCCTGGCTATATGCCTAGCTAGCGCGCTTTTCTTTATGCTTTGTGAGGAAGTCATTCATTCTTTGATCTCCCGGTTCTACCTCTGGATCCCCTGCCTGCTTTGTCCTTGGCTTGGCTCGATTTCTGATTGTTGAGCTCTAGAGTAGGGTCCCATTCATCGCCATAAGAGAAAGAGTAGTCTCGCATATCGCATAACGGTCTTACTTTCTTTGAGGAAGTCCCCCCAGGTTGGTTGTCTGGTGATTGGCCCACGCGCCAAAGCGAAAGGCATTCTGGATTGTCGGGCCTTCTCGGTCACTAAAGTGGTGGGCCTTGGCTCGATTCCGAAGTCATGGGAGAAGGGGCGGTATCCAAATCTATCTTTTATCCTAGGATCGAGAGATCCCAGTCGCTCTTCCTGCTTAAAGGTATAAATAGATCCCCTTTTTTGGAAATAACTAGAAGTGATTTTGGGGGCACCTAATTAATAGTAAGTCTTTGTATTTGTCTAAGGAGAGCTATATTTCCGCGGGAAATAGAAATAGAAAGAGTCTCGGTTTGCGAACAAGGTTTTGTCGCCTAATCTGCCGCTCCCCCTCTGATCCCTAAGCTGAGCTCCCAAGTCGGGCATTCCCTCAACAATAGAGGACTTTTTTTTCCTTCTTGCTTTTCAAGCAGCTCCTTGGCTGTAGTCATTCGCTTGAGTAATAATAATAAGAAGAAGGCTCTCCAGCTTGTCTGGTTAACCGGGGTACCTGTGAAAAGATGAAAGATTTCCCTCCTGTTTTATTCTTCTTTTTGGGAGAACGTACCCCCCTCCATCTTCCCCTTTTTCCTTTGAGGTTTCTGGGACAAGCCCCATTTTCTTCTTTTTTTAGTTCGTTATCTGGACTGGCACCCGGTGATGGCAGTATCGTATTGAGTGCATTTCGTAACTTACGTCAATCCATCTTTTAGTGTTGTTTGTCCATGGCATGTATAATAGAATGATTAGCTCTAGTATATAGTGTAGTTATTGTGTTGTCGCATTATGAACTGGTGTTAGTTTTTGTTAGTCTGGACATAGATGCCCAACTTCCAGTAAAGGAAGGTGGTCCCAGTTGCCCCCACCCCAAGGGTTGCTTCTAAGAGTGAAGTATATGGAAGTCCCTCCCTAAGTCCCTCTCCCTAAGTGAAGGTGAAGGATTAAGTTATTGGGACTCTCTCCTCCGTCTAATTTCCGCTATCTTCATAAAGAAAAGTCCCAAGTAAAGTAATAAAAACCTACGTCCCATTTCTTCTGCATCTTTTTCCCCCAGGTGGATCTACTAATAAAAGGTAGTCCGGAGGTTCTCTTACTTACCTCCCCCCCCAAGAAGCAGAGACTTTCCCGCGCCCGGTACTACCCAATTTTATGGAATTCTTAAACCTGCGTCTTCTTTATCGTGAGCTTAATAGAGTTGGCTAGGGTTAATAGCTAAGTCAAGACTAAGGAAATGAAACCTCTGACTTCCTTCTTGCGGAGCTCTTTCCCGAAGTCGGGTGGTTTGGTTAGTCTAGACATGTATGAACCTTTCCTTTGTGAGAAAAGGTCTCTCGAGCCAGGGTTATAAGAGCAGCTATTAAAGAAAAGATAAGACATATAAAGGGGGGCTTCCCTTGGTGGGTGGACGGCATCGATCGAAAGAATAAGGTCTGCAAGCGCCTTCTCCTCAGTCTCCATTTGTGTATTGCTTAAAGAGCTATTTTGAAGCCAAAAAGACGGGTTTTATAAACTATTCTCGTTCAGATTGACCTCTTATGAGTGGAATCTGTCTTTATGCCAAAAAGACCGGGTTTCTAAGCTCGATGTGGGAAGTGGAGGTTCTGGAGACAAGCTACCTGAGTCATGTAGCTCCTGTAGGTTTAGAGCAATAAGGAATTCATTCTAACAAATAAGATCGATCGAGTGAGGGATATAGAAGCTAAGGCAAGCAATCAGTACACGAATCCCTTCCTCTAGAAGGAGTGAACTCGACCACTTCACGCTGAAGTTCATACTGATCTACGAACCACCCTTCTCTTTGATTTGTCCTTCCTGTCTTAAGCCTTTCAACGAGAGTTTGGATATCCTCATGAGTTCTCATACGATACGAGAATACGCGCGCGCGAATGAGAGCGCGCTATGCGCTAAGCTGCGCTTAGTCTATACAACATAAAAG